TGTCTTATTCTTTTCAATAATCCATATTTGTAGCAATAAAACACTATTGTTCCTCCCCGAAATGATATATGATCGATTACAAATATCTATGATCTGTCTTCTCTATAAAGGACCTGAAATACCTTGCTTACGTATCATTGGGAAATGCATTAACATAAATACGGCAGTAAGAAGAGGTAATACAAAAGTGTGTAAACTATAAAAACGGGTCAAAGTGGATTGGCCCACACTAGCACTTCCACGTAATAACTCTACTAAAGATAATCCTATTACAGGAATAGCTTCAGGTACGCCTGTCACGATTTTTACTGCCCAATAACCAATTTGGTCCCGGGGTAAGGAATAACCAGTTACACCAAACGATGCAGTCAATACAGCCAGAACCACACCCGTAACCCAAGTCAATTCGCGAGGTTTTTTAAATCCGCCCGTGAGATACACACGAAATACGTGTAGGATCATCATTAGGACCATCATACTTGCTGACCATCGATGAACTGATCGGATTAACCAACCAAAGTTGGCTTCAGTCATTATGTATTGAACAGAGGCAAAAGCCTCTGTAACGGTCGGACGATAGTAAAAAGTCATAGCAAAACCAGTAGCTACTTGTACTAAAAAACAAGTAAGTGTGATCCCTCCTAGACAATAAAATATGTTGACATGAGGAGGAACATATTTACTAGTTATATCATCTGCAATCGCCTGAATCTCGAGACGCTCCTCGAACCAATCATATACTTTATTGAGATAGGTAAACCAAGGGACTCCCCCTCTGAGAACCATATATGAGAATTTCATCTCGTACGGCTCAAGCAGAAACACCCCAATACTGATTGCAATGGATATATAATAGAAAAATGGAAACTTCTTATTTATCCACTGGATTCAATCGTCTCTGAAGATACGAAGGAACCAAAATCCGAAATCTCTTCTTTGTTGTGATGATAATGCCAAAATATCAAGTTGGCTCGTCTGTCTTTATGTTGATTGTTACAGGCCTCTTGAATCTTCTCTTCCCCTATTTATTTGTTATTTGATTTGTTGTTTTTGTTTGTGCGTAATGCAGATTGACTATTGTTTTGTTTACTATTTTGATAGGAATTCTCTTGTTGAGACCCTACGAATCGATTGAAACCTCAGATTCATACTCGAACCACGATGATTCAATAAAATCCCAAAACTAAGACCAAGGGTTCTATGAGTAAGAACTATTTGATCATCACTTATTCAATGAATGGATGTAATGACTAAAAATCCAGAGAAAGATTTGTCCTTCGGTCAAAATAAGCATGATTCTGAAGGAAGAAAAATCGTTCAATTTATCAAATACCCCTTATGTTTGAATGTTTGAAAATTTTTTTTTGAAGTCCGGTCGCGAGGTCTGAATAGTAGGTATGAATCATAGTTCAAATATTTCTTGATCTATTCCGTGCTCCAGATACTAGGATGAATATCCGACGAGGCAGAACCATCTCTACCGAGATGACAGACCCATTCTCTGTACTATCAATAGGATCAATTATAACAAGTCGCACACTCATATTCCGGAAATACCGAAACAACGGAATTCCACGGTCGAACTACCAGAATGGACTATAAATCTGAGTCCTAAGTGATTCATTTTTGATTGAAAAGCCTTATGGACCTAACTCATTGAAATCCCATCCAGTAAAACGGAAGAATTATAAATCTCCAAAATAATAGATAGGAATATTGCAAATAGAGCCATTGCGACACCCATAAATGGGGTGGTTCCCCATCCAGGAGCCACTTTACCATATTCCGAATTCAATGGTTTCAATAAATCCCCTACAATAGTTCGTCTTGGCCCAGATCTACCCTCAACGGTTTGTGTAGCCATAAATACTATTTCATTGGTTGAGATCTGTTGACTTTGTATACTATTCCGTTTTAAATAAACGATCTTATCGTAGCATAGATCCATCGCGGTCTTGAAATTTCTAATAATGGAAACAGCAACCTTAGTCGCCATCTCCATATCTGGATCACTTGTAAGCTTTACAGGGTACGCCTTATATACCGCTTTTGGGCAACCCTCTCAACAACTAAGAGATCCATTCGAGGAACACGGGGACTAATTGAAGTAATGAGTCCCCCATATGGGGGACTCATTACTTCAATTAAGATAATGAAAAATCATTTCATCTTTTTAGTCGGGACCTTAGGCGGTTCTCGAAAAAATATAGCGAAAAAGATTATCCCTAAAGTCGATACTAACAGGAATGTATAAACCAATGCTTCCATAGATTCGATCGTGGTTTACAATTATAGCTTCCACACCTGTTCATTTGGGATCATTTCCCAGATAAAGAAAGGACAAGAGCAAAGAAAGGCGATGATGAAAATCAATATTTCTACGGTACCTTCTGTCAAATAAAAAAATCAAATATAGAGGCGAAAGATACCATAGCAATGTTGTATCAGACTACCTGTCTCCTTGTAGTTGGATCTCCAAGTTTTTGGAATGCTCCAAATTCCACTTGAGCATCCAAATCTGGGTCAATACCAGCAAAAACATCTCTGAACAAGGTTCTAGCACCATGCCAAATGTGTCCGAAAAAGAAGAGCAAAGCAAACGTAGCATGTCCAAAAGTGAACCAACCCCTTGGACTGCTCCGAAAAACACCATCGGATTTCAAAGTAGCACGATCTAATTCAAAAATTTCACCCAATTGGGCACGTCTAGCATATTTTTTCACAGTAGCAGGATCGCTATAGCTGACTCCATTGAGTTCGCCACCATAGAACTCAACAGTTACACCCACTTGTTCGACACTATACTTCGATTCTGCCCTTCTAAAAGGAACATCGGCTCTAACAATTCCGTCTCCGTCTACCAAAACTACTGGAAATGTTTCAAAAAAAGTAGGCATACGACGTACAAAAAGTTCATGCCCTTCTTTATCTCTAAAAATAGGGTGTCCTAACCATCCAACAGCTATTCCATCCCCGTTGTCCATTGAGCCTGCTCTGAATAATCCACCTTTCGCCGGATTATTACCGATGTAATCATAGAAAGCTAATTTTTCAGGAATTTTAGACCAAGCTTCCGATAAACTCAGATTCTCGGCTAGACCGGCGCCAACTCTTCGATATATTTCTTGCTGGAAGTATCCCTGATCCCACTGATAACGAGTGGGACCAAATAATTCGATCGGGGTAGTTGCTGAACCATACCACATAGTCCCAGCAACAACGAAAGCTGCAAAAAAGACAGCAGCGATACTACTGGAAAGGACAGTTTCAATATTGCCCATACGTAATCCTTTGTATAGACGTTGGGGTGGGCGGACACTAAGATGGAATAGACCCGCTAATATGCCCAATGTACCTGCTGCAATATGATGAGAGGCTATTCCTCCCGGAACAAAAGGATCAAAACCTTCCGCGCCCCATGCTGGATTTACAGATTGTACTTTTCCGGTTAGGCCATAAGGATCGGACACCCATATTCCAGGACCATACAAGCCTGTTACATGAAATGCGCCAAACCCAAAGCAAGCCACCCCTGAGAGAAATAAATGAATTCCAAAGATCTTGGGCAAATCCAAAGAGGGTTTTCCCGTACGTTCATCACAGAATATTTCTAGGTCCCAATACACCCAATGCCAGATAGCTGCTAAGAAGCACAAGCCAGAAAACACAATATGTGCCCCGGCCACACCCTCGTAACTCCAAATACCCGGATTCGTTATAGTTCCTCCTGTGATACTCCAACCGCCCCATGAGTTGGTTATTCCTAAACGAGTCATGAAGGGTATAACGAACATACCTTGTCTCCACATTGGATCAAGAACGGGGTCAGAAGGATCAAAAACTGCTAATTCGTATAGAGCCATCGAACCGGCCCAACCAGAAACTAGAGCGGTATGCATTATATGGACAGAAAGCAGCCGACCAGGATCATTCAATACGACGGTATGAACACGATACCAAGGCAAACCCATGGAAATACCCCTTATCTCAAAAAAAAAATAGACACTATGTCACTTTATCGCATTGGAAATAACTATGCTATGGACCTCACTTTTTCGTTGGATTATCTCGAAACAAGGGTTAATATTTATTCTGTTACGTTGGTAATAATGGAACTTCTGCTCGTAGGAACAAAAAGAAGCAGATCTATTCTATACCCAATAAGTACCAATACGCAATGGGGCGATTAGTCCTATTTTTTGTGAGCGAATTTATAGATACTTGTTTATCATTCGAACGATCCGTTCGTAAGAATTTTCCTTTATTCCGTCTTCCTCCATGAATCTTCCAATCGATCGATAAAATACGATAAATGACAATATTATGAAGACAATAAACCCATTGTTTATATTGTTTATTACGTTTCCACATCAAAGTGAAATAGAGTACTTAACTCCTTTTTCTTTCATTTAATGCCCATTGGTGTTCCAAAAGTACCTTTCCGGAGTCCTGGAGAGGAAGATGCAGTTTGGGTTGACGTATAGTGTGACTTGTCAGACATATTGGGTCATATGGGATTTCCCCGTTTTCTCCCCCGATCGAGATATCCTCTATTTCGCCCAAGAAAGATTGATTGAACCATCAATAATTCGAAGCGTGAAGTGCAATTAGATCAATTTATTTTTGGTTGGGGGATCCATATTATCAATTAAAAGAATTTATGGTTGGCTTGGACCAATAAAATGAAGTATACAGGCTCCGTTCAGAAAATACCAAATTGGGAATCTATGTATGATTCCCACCCTATCCTAAATGATTTCTTTATACCATATGAGTGATCTCGCCAATCAATGGAATGGAATAATATGGTGAATACATCGAATATTTTGTGGAAGGCATAAAACAAATTGAAAAAGAGGAAAGTCGTAGCAAAAAGAAGTGGTACTGGAATCATTTGTCCTATATGTACAAATGGAATTCGGGCAGACCTTTACCCGGAGTAGAGCATAAACCTAAAAGAGTTGAAGAGGCCCATTCGGGAACAAGAAAATGACATAGTGATTTGGATCTCGATGAAACAATACATCAATGAGAGGTTAGTTCGATAAGTTCAGTGAATTCTTTTTTATATAGATAGGGAAGCAAGTCAAAACTCGTGTTTCTTGAAAATGAAAGAAAAAGCCCCTTCATTAGGAAAAAGCCTGCTACGAAAAAAGAAATAGGGCTGGAATCGACACATTTCTTTTTTTTTTTTTCTCAATTTTGATTTTTTGAACCGTATGCATCCAAAGGTGCGTGTACGGTTCCTAAGGAATACAATTTTGTCCTAATCAACCGACTTCATCGAGAAAGATTACTTTTTTTAGGCCAACAAGTTGATAGCGAGATCTCGAATCAACTTGTTGGTCTCATGGTATATCTCAGCATAGAAGATGATACCAAAGATCTTTATTTGTTTATAAATTCTCCCGGCGGATGGGTAATCCCAGGAATAGCTATTTATGATACTATGCAATTTGTGCCACCAGATGTGCATACAATATGCATGGGATTAGCCGCTTCAATGGGATCTTTCATCCTGGTCGGAGGAGAAATTACCAAACGTTTAGCATTCCCTCACGCTTGGCGCCAATGAGTTTTTTGATTTGAGAAAAAAAAAAAAGACTATGCCTTCGCCATATGGAATATGAATAAAATAATTAAGTCATAATAGCATGGCATTTCAAGTTCGATATGAGCAAACTATTATTATTATTATTTTTTTCATAATATAATATGAGATTATGTATCGGGATAGTAGTATGAAAAAAAGGTTATTTCCGATTTGATCTTATGTATCGGGGTCCGTTTCAGCGTCACAAACCTTTTTGCTTCCACACCAGAAGTCTCTTTCCATCCAATATTTATGTTATGAAAGAGTGTGAAAAAAGATCATTTTTTACTTAATTTTGATTTGATCGGATTAGAAAGAAACTTTGGGATTGCTGAATCACAAACGAGATAAATATATAAAGCAACGGAACCATCATAGTATTTTTGATTACTCCGAAAGGAAGGATGGTAAATGGATCATTCAACGATCCGGGTCTGATGGATTCGACTTGTCTCTTTCTTCGACGAAAGAAGAGAAAAAGAAATTCCATTGCAGAGCCGTATGCAATGCACAAAAAATGCCTGTACGGTTGTTCAATTCTATCTTTTTTTTTTTTCTCCCCGCTTGTTATTCTTTATCCCTTCCCCCAATCATGCGAGGTAGAGGAATCATTCATTATGTTATATCATCAGGGTTATGATCCATCAACCTGCTAGTTCTTTTTATGAGGCACCCACGGGAGAATTTATCCTGGAAGCGAAAGAACTACTAAAACTCCGCGAAACCCTCACAAGGGTTTATGTACAAAGAACGGGCAATCCTTTATGGGTTGTATCCGAAGACATGGAAAGGGATGTTTTTATGTCAGCAACAGAAGCCCAAGATCATGGCATTATTGATCTTGTAGCGGTCGAAAATACCGGGGATTTGACATAAATCTTTGATTCCATTTCGAATCATAATTTGAATGAACCATTATTTGATCTTTTATCTTCTTACCTGAATAAAATATTAAATGGAAATAATTGATAATCATCTGGTTAGGATCGATCTAAACCAACCCATTCTGTATATGATTCAGCATGCCAACTATTAAACAACTTATTAGAAACATAAGACAGCCAATAAGAAATGTCACGAAATCCCCTGCTCTTCGAGGATGTCCTCAGCGTCGAGGAACATGTACTAGGGTGTATGTGCGACTCGTTCAGATCATGAGCTAGAACAAATGAGACCATTTTTACAGTATCAATGGCCCGTACCCATGAATAAGATAGAATAGAAGAACTCTATTCACTATCTAAAAATAAAGATCTCTCATATACCGCTACCGCTATTGTGTATGGAATTTATGGTTTCCATTGGTGCAAATCCAATCACCTCGATTTGAGATGAAAAGCAATTCCCCATTGGTAGCAAATGGTTATCCATTAAGCGGGGAAAATGATATTATATTTAAAAAGCAGAAAGATTATGCTCCTACTCTTGCAAGAACGGACTAACAGGGTCAGCTACCTATTCAACCTTCATAATTAAATGCCGTCACTGTATGGATAGATCTCATTGTAAAAAGACCTATTACTGGATAATTCATGGGTAGAGCCAAAGAGTGTGAACTGTACAAGTTACCAATAACATTGATTAAATGAGGAAAGGGGCTCCGGTGTATAGAGAGGACCTCACCGTTTAAGAAGTAACCATAGAAACGATGGAAACCACTATTTATCCATTTACTATATTATTTTATACCTACTTTGATTTTTTTTATACCTAACATCGGTACAATTTCTTTTTTTTTTTTTGAGGTGAAATGCCTGGAAGAAATAAAAAAATCGTGGTTGGGAAGGTTATAGTAGCAAAAGCCATTGGAATTTGTATTTTATACATCGGAAGAATCCGTTTTGTTATTAATAAATCAGGAGAGGGGAAAAGAATGACTGAAAGAAATCAATTAGTTATTCATCAAAGTTTCATTTGATTCAATGACCAGAGTTAGAAGAAGATATAGAGCTTGGAGACGTAGAACAAAAATTCGTTTATTTGCATCAACCTTTCGAGAGGCTCATTCAAGACTTACTCGAACTACTATTCAACAGAAAATGAGAGCTTTGGTTTCCACTCATCGGGATAGAGGCAGGCGAAAGAGAAGTTTTCGTCGCTTGTGGATCACTCGGATAAATGCAGTAACTCGTGAGAATAGGGGATCCCGTAGTTATAGTCGATTAATACTTGATCTGTACAAGAGGCAGTTGCTTCTTAATCGTAAAATACCTGCACAAATAGCTATATCAAATAGGAATTGTCTTGACACGATTTCCAATGAGATCATCAAATAAGGAGATTGGAAGGAATTCACCGGAATGCTTTAAACGGAGTTCCCCGGAGAATGAACTCCGGGAGGGTATAGTAGAAATTCATATGATAAGATAAGTAGTAGGAATGAACGAACACCTTTCAATAAAAAAAAAAAAGATTTCTTCTTCCCCCATTCTTTTTTTATTATTATTACGGTGCAACAATCTCGCGGCTTTTTCGAACAAAACATCAATCTGAGTTCCAATTAGAGTTTTGATTCGATTGAGGAATAGGCTTATTTATTTCTGGTTCTAGGACCTGTAGTTCTAGGGATCGACTCGGTTCTCTCAAATTGTTTCTCATTATTAAGAAAAGGTAACGAAGATAAAATACGAGCTTGTTTTATAGCAATAGTAATTAATCGTTGTTGTTTCAAGGTTAATCTATTCACTCGTCTAGATAATATTTTTCCTTGTTCACTAATAAATTGACTAATTAAACTCATGTTTCTATAATCAATTCGATCCCCCGATCCAATTGGGGGCAAACGCCTATGAAAAGATCGCTTAGATTTACGAAAGGGCCGCTTGGGTTTATCCATGATTTCTTTCTTATTTCTAAAATCCCATTTATTCATTCATTTCGGATCCGACCGAAATAGGATTTTATTTGTATATATATATGTAATTTCTTCCTCTTCCTTGGAAGAGTGACACACGCGTTCCGTTCGATTTATTTCTTTATCTCCCCATGAATCGTATGCTTGTAACAATAAGGGCAGAATTTTTTCAAGTCCAATTGACTAGGTGTATTGTGTCGATTCTTTTGAGTAATATATCTGGAAATGCCCCGCGATTCTTTATTCAAACCATTTCGGACACAACTGGTACATTCCAAAATAACTACTACTCTGACATGTTTACCCTTAGCCATGAACCTCCTTTGGATTTTGGATTCACTCAATTCTTCTATTTTCGATTCGAACAGAAGCCGAGAAGAAGAAAGGAATGAAACGAAAAGTTGCTAACTCGAAATCAATTCAATTATGAAGGATTTCGTTGCAATCAATAGAGTCATAAAATTATTAAGTAATACAATTATTTCTAACTATCAATTATTCCTAATCTCAGTATTTCATTTACTATCTTGTATGATCTTGAACAGCCTGCCCTCGACCCACACTTCTATTTCTGTTCTCCTTATATAAAATGAATTCTATCCTGAACCCCAGTTTCGATGAGGTTCAATCCACTTTTATTCTTTCTCTTTCTTTCCTAAACAACTAAAAAAAAAAAAAGAGGGGGATTAGTCACAGATAATTTATTGTATCTCTAATCTTCTTCATCTCTTCCCATGTCAATAACTAGAATGAGAAAAAGGGGAATGTCAACGCATCTGGGAATAAACGATTAATCTCTATCAATAGACCCGCCAAAGACCCGAACCATAGAGTAGCTAGTACAGGTGCCGTGGAGAGATATGTTTTTATATCTCGCATTGAAAATCCTCCTTCTTTTTCTTTAACTTTATTGACTTTATTCTATATTGTCATATATATATGATCAGATGCATATGTAGTTAAAGATCATTTGTATTTGTACGGGGAATCCCTAACTAAAATGGATATATACAATGATCCGGTAGATGAGATCCACCTGTCCCTGAAACTGAAAAAGATAAACACTTCTTCCTGAGCATTACTGATAAATATTCATTCCTTTATATGTTAGGTATGTATATAATTCTTTTCTTTTTTATATAAGATCGAAGGAATGGAAAGGCAAAAGAAATTCTATCTAGATAGAGGAAATTACGATGTGGAAAACAAGACAGGGATTCCCTACAATGGCACTGTACAACAAATGAAAGGGATGTAGCGCAGCTTGGTAGCGCGTTTGTTTTGGGTACAAAATGTCACGGGTTCAAATCCTGTCATCCCTACCTATTACCTCTTACCTCTCCTATGGACAGTAACGAGGGGTCAATTGAGATCGATTCAAATTGGACAAAATCTATCATTTTATGATACTATACATACAAGATGGATTGGGGGTACGAAAAGAATCCTTTTCTTGACATTCGTATCTCCCATCATAATAAAGCGCTCTTAGTTCAGTTCGGTAGAACGTGGGTCTCCAAAACCCGATGTCGTAGGTTCAAATCCTACAGAGC